AATAAATTTGTATCAAATTTGAACTAGTAACTAATCCTACCATGGAAGTACTGAAAAAACTCATATAAGCAAAAAATCTCAAGTATCCTTGATCGTGAGCCATATAATTATCACTATAAATAAGAACCATGATTCCAACAGTAGTGATTAACATTGACATAATAGAAGTAAGTGGATCGATCAAGCAGCCGAATTCTAAAGAAAAATCATTATCGAGTGTCCAAGACCATACATATTGGTGGATAGAACTGCTGTTTACTTGCTGAATAGACAGATTAGTTGAAAAAATCATGACTATACTTAACAATAAAATACTTGGAAAAGCCCACATACGACGAAGATTTTTTGTTGCTGTCGGAAAAAGAAGAAGGCCCACTCCTATTAACATAGGAACTGGAAGTGGAACGAAAGGTAAAATCCACCCATATTGATATGTTTGTTGCATAAGAAAATTGAAATTCATAATTAATTGTTTCCGATTTATCGGATTTTACTTCTTTTGAAAGGAGTCAATAAAAAAATGAAAATATGCACTAACTAAAATATAAAAATATTTTTTTTTTATTTTTATTTCTTTTTACTTATTCTTTCTGAATTTCTTGTAAATATTGCAAATATTCAAATCAAGAAGTTCCAATTGGTCAAATCATATGAAAGACAAAGATTAATTACGAGTCTCCTTCTAATTTGAAAATTCAAGTCAAATCTGGACAAGTTACTAAAAATATTCTTCTTTTTTTTAGAAAAATTTTATGCGATTTTACCATATCGTTCATAGTCTATTCTTTTATAATTTTAGAAAAAAATTATCTAGACAAGCGCAGATTTTTTTTGAACAATAGATGTCTTTCACATCCAGCTATACGAATGAGTAATCTCTTCATTTTATTTAAATGGCAGTTCCAAAAAAACGTACTTCTGCATCAAAAAAGCGTATTCGTAAAAATTTTTGGAAAAGGAAAGGCTATTGGGCGGCGTTAAAAGCATTTTCTTTAGGGAAATCTCTTTCTACCGGGACTTCAAAAAGTTTTTTTGTGCGACAAACAAATAAAATCAAAAAATAAGTTATTAAGAAATAAAGCGGAAAACCTTAGAACAATATAAATCGACCTGACTCCAAAATGGAACCCTTCCGTTTCAAAAAAAAAAATTCCCCAATTCCATTTCCTGGTGAATTAATCAATGGGAAATGGAATTCTTCTGGTTACTTTGACCGAATTCAAACAAAGTTTTTTTAACAAAAAAAACACACGATACTCGATTAAAATTTTCGTATATTTTTTTGCCAGGACGGGAATCTTTTTTTCCCATCAACCTATTTGTACTATAAATATTTTTTGCACAACTTTCTTACTTTTTAATTTCTATAAATTCTTATATAGAGCCCATATATCTATCCCCATCAATTCACGCAAAAACACTTAATGAAAATATTCTGGATAAATAGGTGTGAATTTTGAATAATCTAAAATCTTTTTTTGTTCATTCATAAAACTGATTTTTGGGTTGTACTTTTTTAAATTAAAATCAAATAACTCAAAAACGGTAAATTTAAAAAAATGTTTTTTTGGGGGGGCTTAATGCATAGTAAAACTTGCTGCTTTTACAAGAGTTCCAGTCGAGAAGAGTCTAAAACCCACAATAAAACTAAAACAATGAACCTTCAAGTACATATTTGAAGAAATTTGTATTCATCAATTTGAATCTTTCCAACAAAATATTGCATTCTTAAATCTAGACGATTTCTTATTCATAGGCTATTATAGGGTCAAGACAAGCCGCTATGGTGAAATTGGTAGACACGCTGCTCTTAGGAAGCAGTGCTAGAGCATCTCGGTTCGAGTCCGAGTGGCGGCATGACATGTCCTAAAAAAATAAAATAGATCCTATAATGAATAATAATGAATTTAATTTCGGATTTCGATTTTATAATTAAGGAACTTTTTTTTATGATATTTTCAACTTTAGAGCATATATTAACTCATATTTCTTTTTCGACTGTTTCAATTCTAATTACAATTCATTTGATAACCCTTTTTGTCGATGAAATCGTAAAACTATATGATTCATCCGAAAAGGGCATGAAAATGATCTTTTTGTGTATAACAGGATTATTAATTTCTCGTTGGATTTATTCAAAACATTTTCCACTAAGTGATTTATATGAATCGTTAATCTTCCTTTCATGGAGTTTTTCTTTTATTTATATCGTTCCATATTTCAAAAAAGAAAAAAATATTCTAAACACAATAATTAGCCCAAGTGCTATTTTTTCTCAGGGATTTGCTACCTCAGGTCTTTTAACTGAAATACACGAATCCACAATATTAGTACCCGCTCTTCAGTCCGAGTGGTTAATAATGCATGTAAGTATGATGATATTAGGATATGTAGCCCTTTTATGTGGATCATTATTATCAGTATCACTTCTAGTCATTACAGTTAGAAAAAATAGAAGATTTTTTTCTACGAATAATCGTTTATTAAATTTAAATGAGTCATTTTTACTTGGTAAAGTCAAATTCATGAATGAAGGAAAAGGAAAAAATGTTTTACAAAAAACTTCTTTTTTTTCTCCAATAAATTATTATAAGTCGCAATTGATTCAACAATTGGATTATTGGAGTTATCGGGTTATTAGTCTAGGATTTCTCTTTTTAACGATAGGAATTCTTTCTGGAGCAGTATGGGCTAACGAAGCATGGGGATCCTATTGGAGTTGGGACCCAAAAGAAACTTGGGCCTTTATTACTTGGATCATATTTGCAATTTATTTACATACTCAAACAAATATAAAATTGAAGGGTACAAATTCAGCAATTGTAGCGTTTATTGGGTTTCTTATAATTTGGATATGCTATTTTGGAGTAAATCTATTAGGAATAGGGTTACATAGTTATGGTTCATTTACATTAACATCTAATTAAATTCAAAAAGCTTACTACTTACGAATAGGAATAGAAAAGCATACAACGCATATGAATATCACTTTGTGTGAACTAGCGAGAGCCCCGTGACTTTGATTCGCGGCACTCTCGCCAGTTCTAGTTCAAATTTATTTTTTTTTACTTAACACAAGAGAAGAAAAAGCCTTCTTTTTTTTTTCATTGTACAACGAACCTTTTTGGAAACGATAAGATCGTTTTTTTTTCATTTTTTTATCAATAAAAAAACGATCTATAAAAAGAATTAGATAGGATAACTTCAACCTTTTCAACTGATAGTGAAAGAACGAAATCTGGGTATATACCAATACCGAGTACGGGTAAAAAAATAGATATTGAAAGAAATAATTCTCGCGGCCCAGAATCAAAAAAATAAGAGTTTGGGCCGTTAAATATTTTGTATCCATAGAACATCTGGCGTAACATAGATAATAAATAAATAGGGGTTAATATCATTCCAATTGCCATTACAAAAGTAATTGGGATTTTTGTCATTAAAAGAAATTTTGGACTAGTAACTAATCCAAAAAATACTATTAATTCGGCAACAAAACCACTCATACCTGGTAATGCGAGGGAGGCCATCGAAAAACTACTGAACATCGTGAACATTTTTGGCATTGGGATAGCTATTCCACCCATTTCATCAAGATAAAGAAGACGTATTCTATCATAAGTTGTTCCGGCCAAGAAAAAAAGTGCAGCACCGATAAATCCATGAGAGATTATTTGTAAAAGGGCTCCGTTGAGCCCCATATCCGTGATAGAACCAATTCCTATAATTATAAAACCCATGTGAGATACAGAGGAATAGGCTATTCTTTTTTTTAAATTCCGTTGACCCAGAGATGTTGAAGCTGCATAGATTATTTGCATTGCGCCCACTATTATCAACCAAGGAGAAAATAGAGAATGAGCATGAGGAAAAAATTCCATATTGATCCGAACTAATCCATACGCTCCCATTTTTAATAAGATTCCGGCTAGAAGCATACAAGTACTATAATGCGCTTCTCCGTGGGTATCTGGTAACCATGTATGTAGGGGTATGATTGGTAATTTGACAGCAAAAGCAAGAAAAAATCCACTATAAAATAATATTTCCAAGGCCGCGGGATAGGACTGATTAGCCAATATTTCAAAATTTAATGTTGGTTCAGTAGAACTATATAAACCGACACCCAGAACTCCCATTAAAAGAAAAATAGAACCCCCTGCCGTGTACAAAATAAATTTTGTAGCCGAATACAGGCGTTTTTTTCCTCCCCACATGGATACAAGTAGATAAACGGGAATTAATTCTAACTCCCACATGAGAAAAAAAAGTAAAAGATCTCGAGAAGAAAATAATCCTATTTGTCCACTGTACATTGCTAACATCAGGAAATGAAATAATCGAGAATCTCGAGTAACTGGCCAAGCCGCTAAAGTAGCTAAAGTAGTGATGAATCCCGTTAGTAAAATGGGTCCTATAGAGAGTCCATCTATTCCTAATCTCCAATGAAAATCCAAAAAAAGGATCCATTTATAATCCTCTATTAGTTGGATTAATGGGTCGTCTGATTGAAAATGATAGCAAAACGCATAAGTCGTTAGAAGAAGCTCTAAAATGCATATACATATAGTATACCAACGGATTACTCTATTTCCCCTATGTGGAAGAAAAAAAATTAAGCAACCTGCAAATATTGGCAAAACCACAATTATTGTTAAACAAGGAAAATGGTTCGTGGTAAAGACAAGATACGCTTGGGCCAGAAAAATCCGTGCTCAATTGAATTTTATTTTGAGCACGGATTTTGTCGGTAAAAAAAAAAAGAAAAATGGATTCAAGTAGAGTTTTATGGAATGTATCAATAAGCTAGACCCATACTGCGAGTTGTTTCATGCCATAAATAAACCCGAACACTCAAAAAATCCGTTGGACACGCGGATTCACACCTCTTACAACCAACGCAGTCTTCGGTCCTTGGGGCAGAAGCAATTTGTTTAGCTTTACATCCATCCCAAGGTATCATTTCTAATACATCGGTGGGGCACGCCCGGACACATTGGGTACATCCTATACATGTATCATAAATCTTTACTGAATGTGACATTGGATCTATACATTTTGAACGTCATAAATTTTCGATCTAGTAAACTAACTTATAAATGAATCCTATAAGTTAGATACCGGACGAATCAATGAGTGATCATAATAAATTTTCTTCCGAATTTCTTTATCAAAAAGGACCAAAATACTTTGATTTCTTGTATTTTTGCAACCACAATCATACCTTACAGGTCTCAAACCTATTAATTTGAACTTATTTCTAAATATTCAATTTTCCACCGGTACAATGAATACTATTTATTCAACAGGTTTGATTGGTTAATACGAGTTGATTTTTTGTTACGATAAATTGATGAAACAATAGCCGGTCCAATAGCTGCTTCAGCGGCTGCAATAGTTATAACAAAAATTGAAAAAATGTCTCCTCTTAATTGACGATTATCAAAAATATCAGAAAATGTTACAAAATTTATATTAACTGAATTTAATAGAAGTTCAAGGCACATAAGGGCTCTAACCATATTTCGACTTGTGATCAATCCATAGATACCAATAGAAAATAAATAGGCACTCAAAACAAGTATATGTTCGAGCATCATTAATCAACTCCTTATCAATTTTGATTCGTTTTAATCTGAACAATAATTGAATAGACTCGATTCTAACAAATAACAAATATGAAACAGGAAAATAGATTGGAAATAGATCGATATAAAACGAAAGCCTTTCTATTCGATTAAAAAAAAAGTAATTCAAATTAACAAATTATAGCTTTTGTGTTAGTTAATTCGATTTGAATTACTTGTTGATTTCTTATTGACGAGCTATAGAAATAGCACCTATTAAAGCGACTAAAAGGATTATTGAAATGAGTTCAAACGGAAGAAAAAAATCCGTTGCTAAATGAATTCCAATTTGTTGGCTATTACTTATCAAATCTTGTTCTAAAATATGATTTGATTTTGTAGTCCAGCTGATCCCATACCAGGCCGTATCTGGAATAGTAGTAATTAGTGAAATAAAAAGACTTGTACAAATCATTGAAGTAACCCCATCCCCAACGGTCCAAAGATGAAAATCTTTGTAATATTCTGAACCATTCATAAACATCACAGCAAAAATTATTAAAACATTTATAGCTCCTACATAAATAAGGAGCTGCGCAGCAGCTACAAAATATGAGTTCGATAGAATATAGAATAAGGATATACAAAAAAGAACCAATCCCAACGAAAAGGCCGAATAAATTGGATTCGGAAGTAATACTACTGCCAGACTTCCTAATATAAGACCCGATCCTAGAAAGACTAAAAGAAAATCGTGTATTGGTCCGGGTAAATCCATTTGATTTTATCAAAAAAATCGAAATATTTCATGTCTTTGTTGACCTGACCAGGAAAAAAAAAGTTATCCTTTTTTTTATTTTAACATATACATATTAATTTAATTGAATTTGAATGAATCGGGATGATTTGGATTGATGTAAATACAGGACTGCTTTTTTTTCGTTTCGAAAGCAAAGGTTAAAACTTTATCTTTATATTTTATATTATTAAATCATTACATTATTCGAATAGAAACTCATTTTAAATGAAAATCAAGCCACGACCCTCACCAACTAACCGTTCTTTTGTATTCACCAAGCAAAAACCTGATTCCTTTAACTCCAAAAAATTTCAAAAGCTTTTTTTTTTATAAATGTTTTGTAAATCGAGAGTTTTATACATTGTTGAGTTGAGGTAAATTCGAAGAAATTGTTCGAATTGTGTAATCTTCAATTATTGAGACCGGTAACCGACCTAAAGCAATTTGATTATAATTCAATTCATGACGATTATAAGTAGAAAGCTCATATTCTTCGGACATTGATAAACAATTTGTTGGACAATACTCAACACAATTACCACAAAATATACAAATTCCAAAATCAATACTGTAATTAAGTAATCGTTTCTTTCGAATATCCATTTGCAATTTCCAATCTACAACGGGTAAATCTATAGGACATACACGAACACATACTTCACAAGCAATGCATTTATCAAATTCAAAGTGGATTCGGCCTCGGAAACGTTCTGATGTAATCAATTTTTCGTAGGGGTATTGAATAGTTACAGGTAAACGATTTGCATGGGACAAGGTAATCACGAAACCTTGACCAATGTACCTGGCAGCTCGTATTGTTTGTTGACCAGAGTTCAAGAACCGAGTTAGCATAGGGAACATGTCGGAATATCTATAAATAAATTTACTCGTTTCTTTCTCTTGTTTGAGACAAGTTATGAAGAATAGAATATTCTATTCCTTTACAGTGAAAGAAGTTGGAACGAAGTCGTTAATAATAGATTACCCAAAGAAATAGGTAAAAGAAATTTCCATCCAAGATTTAATAGTTGGTCCATTCTCAGTCTTGGTAAAGTCCATCTTGTTGCAATAGAAATGAATAAGAACAAATAAGTTTTAGCCAGTGTAATAAAGATACCGATTATTGTTCCAAAAACCTTCCCTCTTTGATTTATGTCAAATAACTCAGGACCAAATAGGTTTGGAATAGAAAGATTCCACCCCCCCAAGTAAAGAACTGTTACAAATAATGAAGAAATTAGTAGATTTAGATACGAAGCAACATAAAATAAGCCAAATTTTATACCTGAATATTCGGTTTGATAACCAGCTACTAATTCTTCTTCTGCTTCTGGTAAATCAAAAGGTAATCTCTCACACTCGGCTAGAGAAGAAATTAGAAAAATGATAAACCCTATAGGTTGACGCCACAAATTCCATCCCCAAAAACCATATTTGGATTGTGTTTCAACTATATCAACTGTACTTAAACTGTTAGATAATCATAGTCGACAATAACATCACTGCTTTCATCGCTATTACAGAACCGTACATGAGATTTTCACCTCATACGGCTCCTCATAGGTCACAAATAAATCTAAGAACCTTTCAAATTTATCTTGATGGTAGGATCGATAGAGAATAAAACTCTTATCCTAAGGCCTAGAATTAGACTAATGGAATTCTGTCTGCTATATTTATAATTATAATAAAAAAGTGCTTCTGAATTGATCTCATATTTTAAAAATTTTCATTTTTCTTTTTTGATTAAAAACTTATTCTTGAATGAGAAAAAATACTTTTTAGAGGAATATCCCATATCCCATAGATATTTCAACTTCTCGTTTTCGATTACGAAAAAGAATTTAGGCATTGCATAACAAGAATTGGATTTCGTTCCTATTCTCCTTTCTCAGAAAAGAGGTATTATTCGCATTATCAAAAGTAAAAGATTTCTTCGTTTTGATAGTTATTTACTTAATCGGTGGACAGGAACATACTCTGGGTCGAAATCGTGGGGAGTACTTCTTAAGAATTTCTACCAACTTAAAGCCCCAATTCGAATTATTTTTCTATAACAAAAATATCCTATTGGATAATTTTCAGAATCTCCATTACTAATCCTTTGTGTATCTTGGTCTTCCTAACCATCCACTCGTTTTTTTAATCTTTCATTAGGATAATACATCTATGCTATGGTAATAGTATAGAAAAAACCCATACAATTGATCTTTTAAACCCGCTTCAAGTCATGATGACTAATCAGCCAATCTTGGGGTAAACAGCCTTGACTGCTTATGTTTACTTTCACTTAATTCTTATTCTTGTACGTAGGAAATGAGATTTCATTCTTTTAACAGCAAATTTGTAAGCCGTTTTATTTCACTCATAGAACTATCTGGTTTAATTCATCAACTCAATGATGAATAAAAAAATCGATATTCAAATCATTTGACTTTCTTGTTAGAAAGAAAAGAAATGGGGGAATTTTTATGTCTCACCGAATCACACGTAGAGATATTGATAATACACATAGAGTTAATGGTATTTCATAACTAATTGATTGAGCAGCAGCCCTTAATCCACCTAAAAAGGAATATTTATTATTTGATCCATATCCTGACATAAGCAATCCAACGGGAGCAAGACTTGAAATGGCGATCCATAAAAAAACACCAATACTAAGATCAGCTAGAATAAAGCGACAACTAAAGGGAATTATTGAATAACTTAGTAAAATGGATATGACTGCTATGGATGGACCAATACTGAATAAACGAGTATCTCCTCTAGATGGAAGAATATTTTCTTTGAAAAGTAGTTTTGTACCATCGGCTAAAGCTTGAAGAATTCCCAAAGGCCCCGCGTATTCGGGTCCAATACGTTGCTGTATCCCTGCGGCTATTTCTCTTTCTAACCAAACAATTACTAGAACACCCAGTGTGATTCCTAATACAAGAATGAAAATAGGGACAAGCATCCCTATGATTCCATAAAATTCTTTTAAGGATTCCAATCTGGAAAAAGAATGGATAGCTTCTATTTCTATTATATCAATTATCATTTCAACGATCAACTTCTCCCATAATGATATCTATACTACCTAGTATCGTCATAATATCAGCCAATTTCATTCTTTTAACTAACTGCGGAAGAATTTGCAAGTTGATAAACCCCGGCGGTCGGATTTTCCATCGCCAAGGAAAAACACTCTGATCTCCGATCAGAAAAATTCCCAATTCTCCTTTTGGCGCTTCGACTCTTACATAAAGTTCTTGCTTGGACAATTCAAAAGTGGGAGAAGGCTTTTTACTAATAAATCGATATTCAAAATCATTCCATTCAGGGTCTTTTATTCTATCAAAGCGCCGGCTTTCTAAATTCTCATACGGCCCCCCTGGAATTCCTTCCAAGGCTTGTTGGATTATTTTTATGGATTCTGTCATTTCACCAATTCGTACTAAATAACGAGCTAATGAATCTCCTTCTTTTTGCCATTGAATCTCCCAATCAAATTCGTCATAACACTCATAACGATCAACTTTACGAAGATCCCATTGTATTCCGGAAGCTCGTAGCATTGGCCCCGATAAACCCCAATTTAGTGCTTCTTCTCCGCCAATAATACCTACGCCTTCCACTCGTTCTAAAAAAATAGGATTTCGGGTAATAAGCTTTTGATATTCAGCAACCCCAGTTAAAAAATAATCGCAAAAATCCAAACATTTATCTACCCATCCATAAGGTAGATCAGCAGCGACCCCTCCGATACGAAAATAATTATGCATCATGCGCATACCGGTAGCAGCCTCGAATAGGTCATATATCAATTCTCGTTCTCGAAAAATATAGAAAAAGGGGGTCTGTGCCCCAATATCTGCCATAAAAGGGCCAAGCCATAACAAATGGGAAGCGATACGACTCAACTCCAGCATAATAGCTCTAATATAGCTAGCCCTTTTAGGTACTTGAATATTGCCTAGCTGTTCAGGTCCATTTACAGTTATTGCTTCTGTAAACATGGTAGCTAAATAATCCCAACGTGTTACATAAGGCAAATATTGTATAATTGTTCGATTTTCCGCAATTTTCTCCATTCCTCTATGTAAATAACCTAATATAGGTTCACAGTCAATAACATCTTCACCATCGAGAGTAACGATCAGTCGAAGAACACCATGCATTGATGGGTGGTGAGGCCCCATATTCACTATCATAAGGTCATTTCTTGTAATTGGTGTAATCATAAGTTTTTCCCGAGTCAGTCTTCCATGCATTTCTGAAAGTAAAAAGAAGTTCATTCAAATTTAAATGACTAAGCTCATCAAATGGTATCGTGCTTCAAATTAACGCGTTTTTATTTCTCGAATATCCAACTCATCAATTAATTCTTTATAGCGTCCTCTACTTCTTTTTGACAAATAGGCTAGTAGTCGTTGACGTTTTCCCAAAATTTTGCGCAAACCTCTCTGAGATGAAAAGTCTTTTTTGTGCAATTCCAAATGTGAAGTAAGTCTCCTTATCTTCGTGGTGAAACTGAATACTTGAAATTCAACAGACCCTTTATTTTCTTCGTTTTCTTTTTGAAAAATAATCGAAATTACTGAATTTTTTACCATAAAAAAATGCTCCTTTTTCCTTGTACAGATATGGATTTTACCGATCAGTAATAATAATGCTATTAGTTTTTATGTGGTATATACAATAATTTAATGCAAATAACTCCTAATTTTCTGAATTCAGACCAATCAATCAAATTTGAAATTCTATTTAGATAGGAATAGAAAACGATTGGTACATTTTCGCATCGAAAAATTTAGACCTAAAATTCAGAAGTTTCTGTTAATTCATTTCGAGATCTAATTGAGATATTATTCAAAGTCATTTCATATTGGATACTCGAATGAGATGTGAGATAAGAAAAGCGCATGATCTGTCTATTTGTTTACTTTCATATACCCTAGAAATTATATAAATTATATTTTATATTCTAGGGTATATAGAAATAGGATCTAGGATATATAGAAAAAGTGTATTATTCACAGAATTTCAATCGCGGATACAGATGTATTCTTAACATACTGAAACGACTGCCATTATTGGTATCAAACCAATAACGATTCATACAAGCTAAATCTTCTAATCGATAATTAGGCCAAAGAAAGAGCTTTAAGTTCATTAATTTATTTTTCTCTCTATTAATATTGTCATGTGAAACTTGGATGCTGTTTGTTACGTTCTTTTCATTCCAAAATACTAGATTTCTATCTATAGAATTTATATTCTTTGAATTGAAACAAATTAGAATTCTCACTTTTCTACGACGTTTAAACGATAAAATATTTTCCGGAACAAGTAAATAAAAATGCTTTTTGTCTCTATTTGCGGTTATTCTTTGATGTGGTAAAATAGTTTCATCAAAATTTTTCTTAGAAACATATCTTTGCTCTTGATATTTTTGATTAATTTGATGCTTACTCTTATGAAGCAACGAAATACCTATGGTTTGGTACATAATAAATTGTCCGTCTTTTTTGCCAGACAGACGAAGTGGTTGTACAATCAATACTCCTTTCTTCATCAACTCTGAGAGAGTCAAATTCTTTTGAATCAACATTATATCCAAACTCATTTCTCTCTTTTGAATGGAGGATATAGTAATTTTTCTTGGATCTATCAGTCTAAGCAGGAGACAATAGATCTTGATATTATTGATCATTCTTTGATTCAAAGTTGCGTCCCATCTCAATTGAAAAAGCAAATAATGTTTCAGGAAGAAATCTAGTTCTGCTTCTGTATTGCTTTTGTATTGTTTTTTCTTTTTCCCCTTTTTCATGTCCGAGCTTGCATAATTTTCTTCAATATCTTTTTGTTGTGAGAAAACAGATCCGCGATCTCCTTGGCTTATGGGTTCTTCTTCATTTCGATGCTTTTTATTCGATGCTATCAACAAATTTATCTTTTTCTTTTCATTAATATTTATATTTTTACTACTATTTAAATTTAAAAGAAGTAATTTGCTTGGTATAAACCAAGGTTTCATTTTATATGCCTTATAAAGTAACACAAATTCTGGGAAGAGCCAAAACTCCAGATTCGATATAGGACGCTTTAGCCTTTTTTCATTCATTCCCATCCAATCAAAAAACCCTTTGTGGGAATTTTGTGAATTGGTTTCTGGAATCATAAGATATAAAATATTTTTTTTAGAAATTATTTGAGAGTTGTTAGTACGAATGTGCGCATTTTGATACCTATTGGTATCAATTAGGATCCAGGCCTCAATATCGACTTTTTGTCTAAGATAAAAATTGAAAATTTTCCAAGCAAAATATTTTCTATCAGCTGGTTTTTCCATATATGGAATATCAACCTGCCCTAGATCATTTGGAATAGGGATGTTCCTCCGTATATCAAAAAGGTTTGTTTTAGACCTGTTATAAGTATAAGAAATTTTTTGCTTCTTATTTCCTTGAAAGGGAGGTCTATAAAAAAAGCATTCCGGTTTATTTTCATAATTAATAAATTTATATGATAAAAGATTATATCTATAGTATTTTCGAAAATTATCTTTTTCAGTAGATAATAAATATACTTCAGATTTTTTTTTGGAACCAACTAACAGGTCTTTTTCATATGAATGCTGCTTGCTAAAATTTGCCTTTTTGGCTATACAACGCTGGCGAACTCTATTTCGCCATTTTTCTGGTATTAATTTAGACCATCTGATCTGAGATAAATGGTATTGAAAATGCCCTTTTAACCAGTTTTTCCATTTATTCGTTTCATAGCGCGGAAGTTTCTTATTTGCTAATTTCGAATGATCCATTCCTTGTCTTTCAAAAGAATCCTTTATTTTAGACTTAAGAAAAGGGGGTATTCTTTGATTTTGATATTGAACAACAGATCTTACCGAGTTACTAATTTTTATTTGTGATAATTTGTAAAATACATATGCTTGTGACATGTAGGATAAGTCATAAAAAATACGTGAATTTTCTTTAATACTTCTAATCTTATCAAGTGACTTTTTTATAGCCGAAATAAACGAAATTGGAGTTTTCTTTTTTGTATTAATTGTTGCTTGTTTTCTTTCATTATTGTAAATCAATTTATCAATAAATTTTTTTGTTAATTTAAGAAAAAATTCTGTATTTATTCTGGGAATATTAATGATAGATACAAATATATCTGTATAGATTTTTTCAATGAAAATTTTTAAAAGGGAGGGTAATTTACAGATTAATCGAGCATTTCTTCTTTTTAATATTTGCCATTTTTCAAATCTTTTAGCATTATAATTTGTTTTGTTAGGACTAAGATTTTTTATTCTTGGAGTTACTTTTTTTTTCTCTTTTGATATTTTTTCTAGTTGATTTCGGATTGTACTTGTTCTATCAGTGACATCTTTCGTTTTTTTTTCTGTCAATGGAGAATTTGTCCAACTCGGAGATGCAATTTGACTAAATGATTCGTGAATTATCTCATTGCTTATCATGGAATCTTTTTCTTCTTTAAGTTCGTTCGATTTATATACTTCTCTTAATCTAAACAATAGAATTGGATTTACTTTTGAAAGTTCTTTTATTATTTTTTTTATAAAAAAAATACCTCCGATAACCCATTTTTTGATTTCTTTTGAAACCTTTCGAAGTAATTTGGTTTTTTCTTTGAAAACTGTTAGAACTCGAAAATACTTCTTTTTTAATTTTTCAATTTGTTTTTTGAATTCCTTAAAAATGGGTTTAAAAAAAGAAGGACGTTTTCGGGGCGGACCAAAAGGAAGTTCTGCTTCCATTCCCCAAATTGTTAAAAAACAAAAATCATCTTTTGCTTTTTTCTTTTTCATTAGATCTTTCTGAGAGGATCGTAGTTTGGATTTGCGCCAAGGTTTCAGACAGAACGGAAACAATATTTTTATCTGAATACCATCTGTCAACCAATTTTTTGGAAATTCTGTTTCGGATAATGGAACCCCATTATAGGTACATTTAAGATGTACCTCTCTATTCCATTCCTGTAAATCCTCAGCCCATTCAGGAAGTTCGAATAGGAGTATACGGCCAATATTTTTTGTAATTATTAATAAAGGTAATAGAATACTTTTTCTAAAAATAGATTGAGTTAGTAACATACAACCTCTTATTACTTGCGCAAGTGGAATGCTATCCCAGGCCTCTGCTATCTCTATTCGAACTTTTTCCTTTCTTTTGTTCTTTTCTTTTTTTTCTTCTCTTTTTGTTTGTTCTTTTGTATACTCTACCGTTTTGAATGCTTCTCCCTTACCCACCCAATTTCGAAAAAAAAGTTTAATCAATCCGGAGATATCAAAAGAAAAAAGAGGGCATTTTTGTAGTCTTTCAAAAAAAAGGAGGGAATGCACATTTGCTTGAAACAATTCTGAAATAACTATTTTACGTCTTTGAGCTCGCATAGAACCTTTGATTATATCCCGCCGAAAGTCTGATTGTTGTGAATAACGTATCAAAGCCACTTCGTCGATTTCATCGGGCATATTAGTATCCGTAATATTAGAATCACTATTCTCCCTGTTAGCAGTAAAAATTACTACACGTTTGCCCTTTCTTGAACGAATTTGATGATCTATTGGTACGTTTTCTTGATATTCTCCTGATTGTTGTTCTAAATCGGTAA